TCCCCAATAATTCAAATGAATGACTCGCAATTCACGCGGTTTTTGAGAATCATTACGTAGGGGAGATGGCCGAGTGGTTTAAGGCGTAGCATTGGAACTGCTATGTAGGCTTTTGTTTACCGAGGGTTCAAATCCCTCTCTTTCCGTACCTTCACCTAACTCACCGATCTTCCTTACAATAGATCAAATAAGAATCGATACCACTATTCCATACAGTTAGACCTTTCTTTGAGATAGATTCTCTAGTCCTAACGGCTGTGTCGCGTAAAAGACTGGCAAGAAAAGAGGAGATAAGGAAGGAAAATCGCCCTCTCGGTTATGATACCTAAACGGGAGAAAAATATGGATTAAACCCTTATTTCTCTTAACCTTAGGTTAATTTCCTTCGCCGAAAGGGAGCAAAGTCGCACCTTACCTTATTAATTATACTCTTTATTTTCTTTTCGTTAGCTTTAAGTTTGACGAGAATAATATTCTACGACTAACAATTCATTTATTTTCAAACCAACCCATTTGCTATCTATTATTTGATTGACTAATCCTTTATATTGCACCGGGTCAAGGGTTAAATGGTATGGAAATTCCTTGTGAGGGGATGAATCGAGAGAATTTTGAATCAGAGCTTTAGATTTTTGTTCATCCTTTGCTGTAATAATATCTCGGGGTTTGCAGCGATAACTTGGTATATCTACTATACGACCGTTTACTAAAATATGTCTGTGGTTAACTAATTGGCGAGCTCCCGGAATAGTCCGCGCCATACCCAATCGAAAAATAATGTTATCCAAGCGCATTTCGAGTAATTGTAGTAAAATCGGACCTGTTGGACCTTTGGCCTTTTTGGCGATACGAACATATTTAAGCAATTGTCGTTCTGTAAGACCATAATGGAAACGCAATTTTTGTTTTTCTTCTAGGCGAATATGATATTGGGATTTTTTCCCAGAACCCAATTGCTTTCTAAGATTACTTTCATCTCTAAGACTTTTTTGAGTTAGTCCGGGTAATGCCCCCAGGCGGCGGATTTTTTTGAAATAAGGTCCTCGGTAACGTGACATAAAGATTCCCTCCTCTTATTTATATTTCATTCTTATTGATGAAATTTCTTTTTACCGAATAAAATGAAACTAAAACTGAACGAAATGATAAATCAAATGAAATTGACTGAATATACTATATTATATAAAGAATAACGAGATGCGTTGGATAAATAAATATTCAGATCTTTACTTTCGTTTCTCTATATAGAATTGACTTTCTATTTTCGATATAGAATTGACTTTCTATTTTCCATATAGAATTCACTTTTGTTTCTCTATATAGAATTGACTTTTGTTTCTCTATATAGAATTGACTTTCTATTTTCGATATAGAATTGATTCTATATTTTCTATATAGAATTGACTATATATTTTCGATATAGAATTGACTTTTATTTCTCTATATAGAATTGACTATATGAACAGTAAGAACTAGCATTCTTATTGAGACTAGAACTCGTAGGGGAGAAAATAGATTTATGGATGACATCAAATATGCAATATTTCCAGACAAAAGTATTCGGTTATTGGGGAAAAATAAATATACTTTGAATGTCGAATCAGGATCAACTAGGACAGAAATCAAGCATTGGGTTGCACTCTTCTTTGGTGTCAAGATAATAGCTATGAATAGTCATCGACTTCCGGGAAAGGCTAGAAGAATGGTATGGGATAGACAATGCATTACTGACGTATGATCATTACGCTTTAACCGGGTTATTCTATTCCACCTCTTAGAAAGAAATTACATATTTCAAGTTGATTCAAATTTCATGTTATTCCGTAACCGTAAATATAAATTCCATCCGGGCTAGATCATCTTTCGAATTCGCTGAAGACGAAGCCAAGAATATAATGGGATTTTTCGAGAAATGGGAAATTAAATAAAAATGCTCCAGGATAGAAATGAGGGAATGTTTACAATACCTGGGTTTAATCAGATACAATTTGAAGGATTTTGCAGGTTCATTGATCAGGGTTTGATAGAAGAACTTTCTAACTTTCCAAAAATTGAAGATCCAGATCAAATCATTGAATTCCAATTATTTATGGAAAGATATCACTTGGTAGAACCGTTGATAAAAGAAAGAGATGCCGTGTATGAATCACTTACATATTCTTCTGACTTCTATGTATCCGCGGGACTCATTTGGAAAACTAGTAGGGGTATGCAAGAACAAACAATTTGTATTGGCACCATTCCTCTAATGAATTCTTTGGGAACTTTTATAGTAAATGGAATATATAGAATTGTGATCAATCAAATATTGCAAAGTCCCGGTATTTATTACCGGTCAGAATTGGACCATAATGGAATTTCGTCCTATACCGGCACCATAATATCAGATTGGGGAGGAAGATTAGAATTAGAAATTGATAGAAAAGCAAGAATATGGGCTCGTGTGAGTAGGAAACAAAAAATATCTATTCTAGTTCTATTATCAGCTATGGGTTCGAGT